AAAAACAAATCTTAATGATTCATTAGGTGGGATGGCGGAACGAACCAAGAAGCAATCCATTTTTTTTTATTTGAGGAGTTGTAGGCTAACCCTACATTACATCTGAATTTGATAATGAAAGAGTAAATATTCGCCCGCGAAAATTTGGATTTTATTGAATTTTTTAATTTTTGCCAATCCGATAGGATAAAAAATAATAAATAAAGATTCGTTAGAACCTTATAACAAAACAACATTATATAGTTCTATACGGATAGCAAAAATTGTCTATAAAAATTGTCTATTAAGAATACATATATAGTTATATATATCTATAATCTAGAAATTTGTTATATATAAACAAGATATAGAAATTTCCAATAGACCGATAGATTCTATGAAATCTCAAAAAAATCCCGCGATTCTATTATATTATTCATTAATATTCATTAAATTTAAACATATGTATATTAAACATATGTATCTTATTGTATATTATTTTATCGGTTAAATCATTTATTTGAATTGAATTTTGAATCGCTTCATTCGTGAGGAGCCGTATGAGGTGAAAATCTCATGTACGGTTCTGTAATAGAGATGGAATTGAGAAACAACCATCAACTATAACCCCAAAAGAACCAGATTCCGTAAACAACATAGAGGAAGAATGAAGGGAATAGCCTATCGAGGTAATCATATTTGCTTCGGAAGATATGCTCTTCAAGCACTTGAGCCCGCTTGGATCACATCTAGACAAATAGAAGCGGGGCGGCGGGCAATGTCACGAAATGTCCGCCGGGGTGGACAAATATGGGTACGCATATTTCCAGACAAACCAGTTACAGTAAGACCCACCGAAACGCGTATGGGTTCGGGAAAGGGATCTCCCGAATATTGGGTAGCTGTCGTTAAACCCGGCAAAATACTTTATGAAATGGGCGGGGTCGCAGAGAATATAGCCAGAAAGGCTATTTCAATAGCAGCATCAAAAATGCCTATACGAACTCAATTCATTATTTCAGGATAATAATTAGAACCCAAGGAAAGAGGTCTTTTAGGATGAAAAAAATGCAATTGTAGGTTTCTTTTTTTTTTTTGAACACAGAATATTTTTTTTACTTCAATCTTTGGACTGAAAGAAAAAAAAAAATGATATGATTCAACCTCAAACCCATTTGAATGTAGCCGATAACAGCGGAGCCCGCGAATTGATGTGTATTCGAATCATAGGAGCTAGTAATCGACGATATGCTTATATTGGTGACATTGTTGTTGCTGTAATCAAGGAGGCAGTACCAAATACGCCTTTAGAAAGATCAGAAGTGATCAGAGCTGTAATTGTACGTACTTGTAAAGAACTCAAACGTAGCAACGGTATAATAATACAGTATGATGATAATGCTGCGGTTGTCATTGATCAAGAAGGAAATCCAAAAGGAACTCGAATTTTTTGCGCAATCGCCCGGGAATTGAGACAGTTAAATTTCACTAAAATAGTTTCATTAGCACCCGAGGTATTATAAGACGAGACCGTTATATAGATATATTATTTGTGAATGAAATAGATTAATTAATAGATTCTATCTGACACATATACCTTTGTAGTAATGTAGTAATTATTATTCTATATATTTCATATTAATATTTCATAACCTAAATAAAATAAATAATAATAGAGAAATAGAAAAAAAAAAAAGAAAAAGGAGCATGTTGATTATATTGAAAGTAAGGGACAACAATCATTTTCGTTTATCATGAGTAAGGACACCATCGCTGACATAATAACCTCTATACGAAATGCTAATATGAATAGAAAAGGAACGGTTCAAATACCATTTACTAACATCACTGAAAACATTGTGAAAATACTTCTACGAGAGGGTTTTGTTGAAAACGTCAGAAAACATAGGGAAAGCGACAAACATTTTTTAGTTTTAACCCTACGGTATACAAGAAATAGGAAAGGATCATATAAAACTTTTTTAAATTTAAAACGGATCAGTACACCCGGTCTACGAATATATTCTAATTATCAACGAATCCCTAGAATTTTAGGAGGGATGGGGATTGTAATTCTCTCTACTTCTAGAGGTATAATGACAGATCGAGAGGCTCGATTAGAAAGAATCGGCGGAGAAGTTTTATGTTATATATGGTAATCTTTCTGATATCCGAATTATATGAGAAACTTCTATCCATTTTTGTTAAAAACAGAGAGAAATCACAGGTTTCTAATATCACTCCTCATACATTAGTGAATACGTGAAGAGGTTTTAACTGGAATAGGAATAAAAGAAAGAAAAAAGAAAAAGGATTCATGAGGATTTAATTACTGAATCACTTCCCAAGGGTATGTTCCAGATTCTTTTATATAATGAAAATATGATTCTAGGCTATGTTTCCGAAAAGATTCGACGTACTCTTATTTTCTATTTATACGAACGGAAAATAAAAAATGAAAGTATAAGTCATTTAATTTAATTAGACTATTTTTCAACTTCAACATTCTTTTTTTGGGGGA